AAAAAAAAAATTAGAGGATTCATTGAGATTCTCAAATTTTGAAGATACTTTTTCGAATGAGCCGAGCCACTAGGATGAAACTAAAAGAGTTCCGCATTATGAACTATGTACCGCGCCCATCACTTAGATGGGCTATAGAAAGTAACATAGGAGGAAATGAAGAAATAGAATATGAAAAAAATATAGAAGGAAATGAAAGAGGATCATATTCTATTTGTACTGTATCTGAAATGAACTTTGGCTATTCCCATCCCTCAACTCCTCTAGACTATACTTTTTCTCTTTCAACTAACTAATTTAGCCTTTCGAATATGTATAAAGTATTAACGTTTTTTTTGAACAAAAGGAGACACAGTACGGACAAATAAAAAAACAAGAGGAAACAAAATGGAATTCTTTTGTATACTTTATATACATATGATATATATAAGGGGTATATCTCCGACATTTAGATGGATAAATATGTATCATGATTTATACTATTAATGAATATGTATGTCGACCCATATCAATTAATTTTTAGAATATATACTCATACAAATTACTCATGTGCCAGGAACCAGATTTGAACTGGTGACACGAGGATTTTCAGTCCTCTGCTCTACCAGCTGAGCTATCCCGACCATTCACGACGCATCATCCTCATTTTATTTTAATATAGGACTTGGGTCTATGTCAATTAGTCAATTAGAAAAACGAAAAAGTATTACAAAGTATTATACAGGATCTAATAGAATTTCTTGGATCTTCAAAAAAAAATTTTCAAAGTTTCAGTACAGTACAAGTAATGATATGTATTGTTAATTATTCAAATTTAATGGATTCCTTGCTCAAATCATTTGTACTGTACGCGTATCATATATATCACACACAAGTCTTGTGATAAGAAAAAAATTTTCGCTCAGATCCATTTGTGAAAGAAAAGAGTAGAATGAGAATGAATGATAAATATAACGAATTTTTATTTGAATCGCTAACAAAATGATAAAATGAAAATAAATAATTAGGGAGTCAACCGGGTCGTTTTGGGGATAGAGGGACTTGAACCCTCACGATTTCTAAAGTCGACGGATTTTCCTCTTACTATAAATTTCATTGTTGTCGATATTAACATGTATAATGGGACTCTATCTTTATTCTCGTCCGATTAATCAATTATTAAAAAGATCTATCAGACTACGGTGGAGTGAATGGTTTGATCAATGAATATTCGATTCTTTTTTCAATTTTTAATCGATTCACAACAAGTCTTTCATTTTTCATATAAATATAAAAAAATACAGATTTGGGTCGTCATTAATCATTTTGAGATAGTATTTCAGTACTATACGTATGTATATAGGTTTATCCTTCATCCTTTCTGAAGTTTCGATGGAAGGATTCCTTTACTAACACAATGCAGCCAACTCCATTTGTTAGAACAGCTTCCATTGAGTCTCTGCACCTATCCTTTTTTATTTTCGGTTTATGAAACCCTTGTTTATTTTCATAAAACAGGATTTGGCTCAGGATTGCCCATTTTTAATTCCAGGGTTTCTCTGAATTTGAAAGTTCTCACTTGGTAGGTTTCCATACCAAGGCTCAATCCAATTAAGTCCGTAGCGTCTACCAATTTCGCCATATCCCCTCTTTTTTTTGATGTGATTAAGATCGCATCATGATGCCGCCCCCCCTTTTTTCTTTCATTTCTATTATGCTGGACCGGTTGAATTCATTAGATACCGGTTCCTATATTGAAAAGTGTTTTCTACTATTTGATTTCTTGTATATTTTCTTTCATCTCTATCGGAGACCCGTATTTGGTCCAATCAGAAATGATTCTATCATTTCTATATCATCAATTCAATATAGATCGCATAACATATATATTATAGTATAATATATATTTATTATACTTATATATGCCCCTATTTCTACCGTTTTTAGCGTGCAATTTAAAATACTTGAACGGTCGATTCTTTTTTTTTTTTTCGTCTTAGCTTTCACCTTTCCGAATGAAACCAGAGGAGTGTTTCATTATGATCTGGATTGCGCTTTTATCTTTCATGTTATTCTTAGGGCAGGCCTTCTATAACATTATAACATAACAAAAAAACGAAAAGGAAGATTTGAGTATTATTAATTTAAAATTAAATTAATAGCCATAACTAAAACTAATAAAATGGCTATAACTAACCATTCCGTTAATTTAGAATTAGAAGAGAATTCAAAATAAAATTATTTATTAATTAAATATGAAATTATTTCGAATTATATATAATAAATAATAATATTATAAGATTGTAATATACAAAAAATATAGAAATAGAATAAGATTCTAAATTTAATTACATTACTTTAATTACATTACTTTACTCGATTTTATTTAAAATGAAATATTAAAATATATTTTCAAATTAAAGTTAAATGAAATATATATATTTCTATATATAAAATATATATGAAATATAATAAAATTATGTAATAAAAAATAGTAAACATAGAATAGTAAAAAAAATCTTACCATCTAATTAAGCTAATTAAGATATTTATTATTGATAAACATATATTTGAGAAATAGATCAAAATTTTATATCGCGATATTTAATAATATCGCTATATTAATAGGTATGTTCTATAATATTCAAATATCCAATATGTTTGGAAATTATAAAATTCTATTTTCTATTCTTCCTTATTTTTGATATTTCTATTTTTCTATATATCATATTTCTTATGAAATAGCTAAGAATGAACAGTTAATATCTCAGTAGTTTACTAAATTAGTATACGTGTACAATTTATGTTATGTGAGCCCGCTTAGCTCAGAGGTTAGAGCATCGCATTTGTAATGCGATGGTCATCGGTTCGATTCCGATAGCCGGCTTTTCTCCGTTTGTTTGATTTTTTATTTTTTACATAATTGATAATGTGAAATCAAAGCGAAAAACTTCTTTCGCTTTTCCCAAGGGTCACCCTATCATCTCGTAGGAACTTCCAATTATGAATAAAAATGGGATTGGAGGAGTTCGGTCTCTGGAGAACAAATCAATCAAGAAAAGAACCCTGAATTTTTTTTATTATTTTTTTAAATTCTTTTTATTTATATAATACAATTATTTATATACAATAAGGTCCGGATATTGATACAATTCCTCTAATTATTCTTTGTAATACAATACTTCAGTAAATTTCGATTAATTTATCATATTTTAGTTTAGTTTTAATTTTGTTTTATGAAATTTCATAAAAAATAAGGAGTCTTTATGTCACGTTACAGAGGGCCTCGTTTCAAAAAAATCCGTCGTCTGGGGGCTTTACCGGGACTAACTAGTAAAAAGCCTAGAGCCGGAAGCGATCTTAGAAACCAATCGCGCCCCGGAAAAAAATCTCAATATCGTATTCGTTTAGAAGAAAAACAAAAATTGCGCTTTCATTATGGTCTTACAGAACAACAATTACTTAAATACGTTCGTATCGCCGGAAAAGCCAAAGGATCAACAGGTCAGGTTTTACTACAATTACTTGAAATGCGTTTGGATAACATCCTTTTTCGATTGGGTATGGCTTCGACTATTCCTCAAGCCCGCCAATTAGTTAACCATAGACATATTTTAGTTAATGGTCGTATAGTAGATATACCAAGTTATCGCTGTAAACCCCGAGATATTATTACAGTGAGGGATGAGCAAAAATCTAGGGCTCTGATTCAAAATTATCTTGATTCATCCCCCCGCGAGGAGTTGCCAAACCATTTGACTCTTCACCCATTCCAATATGAAGGATTCGTCAATCAAATAATAGATAGTAAATGGGTCGGTTTGAAAATAAATGAATTGCTAGTTGTAGAATATTACTCTCGTCAGACTTAACCCCAACTAAAATAACAAGGGTTCGGACAATTTTGACCTCTCCATTTTGGCTTAAGTAAAGGGACCCGGGGTAAGTAAGGTAAGGGGTTTGATCTGGGGATTTTGATCTCATTCATGTATCATAGATCGGTAGGGGATTTTCATTCCTTGTCCGTTTTGCCCAGTATTTTTCGTACCACAGAAGATTTGGATTAGGAATACAGAATCGATATCAAAGAAAGGTCTAACTGTTGGAGTATACATTTTTATTTGATGCATTGCAGTCAGTAACATTGGTGAATTAGGTGAAGAGTACGGAAAGAGAGGGATTCGAACCCTCGGTAAACAAAAGTCTACATAGCAGTTCCAATGCTACGCCTTGAACCACTCGGCCACCTCTCCTACATAATGATTATGGCCAAAAAACCGAGTTAATAGTGAGTCATTCATATTATTTTGGATAGGTATCTACATTGAATTAAAATTATTAAAAAATTGAACTCTAAAAATAGAAAACTTTTCATCAAAGACAAATCCTTCCGCATAAATCTTTTTTGTGAAAAATTGTAAAATAAAGATATATCTATTCATGTTTGCGAAGATGGGGTTTCCGCCCTTTCTAATATTTATACCGGATTTAATCTCTCAATTGAAACGAATTCAACGATTGATCCATTTTTTTAGACTGTGTTTAATGGATATCTTTAGATCATTATTCAATTTTCATAAAAATTCTAAAATGCCTTTCCAGTTTTAGATTTTTCAACAACAACTCCTTACTCCAACTTCTTAACCCATAGATTGATTTCAAATTCATGAACCGTCCCCCGGATTTTTTTTTTTATTGATTCCTGTCAAAACGAAACAATTTGAGTATGAGTAAAAGGTCTTCCTTTTTATTTTAATGAATCCGTTTTTATGTTATTTCGTACTGTACAATTCCTTTGTTTGTGGGATCATTTTCTCACGAAATGAAATAAAAATAAATTATAGAATGGATTAATACACCTATGTCTAGATCTGGGATAAATGGAAATTTTATTGATAAAACCTTTTCAATTGTAGCCAATATCTTATTACGAATAATTCCGACAACTTCGGGAGAAAAAGAGGCATTCACCTATTACAGAGATGGTGCGATTTGATTATTTTTTTATTTATTTTCTTTTC